TTTAGATATTATTTTTTAGATATATTACTAGTATTAGATTTCTATTAGATTTCTAATTAATCCTCTATTAAATAATTAAAATTAAATAATTTTAAATAATTAAATAGTCTTCTTTATTTATTATTAGATATTATCTAATATTATTTATTATTAGATATTATCTAATATTATTCTAATATTCTTAGATTTCTATAATTCTCTAATATATGATATGTATATTATATGGTATTTATATGGTATATAGTATATGCCTGTACTCTTCTTCCTACATTAATTCTTTCGATGGGCCCCCGGATCCATAAGCATAAGAAGAGATATAAAGAATCAGGAATTCAAGAAGTTGGGCTTGCAATTCTTTTGGATTGATCAAAATGTATACAAATGGGTGTAGAGAAAAAATAGAAAATTCAAGTGTTATTTCATTTTGATGTACGTCTAATATATATTATTACTTAGATATAGATATCTATTGTCAATTGATCTATATAAGAGAAAGCTTCTTTCTGTATACAATACAACTTTATGTTTTATGTACTAAGAATATGAATGAATATGAAATATTCTACAATACTCAATTGTATAGTGTGGTAGAAAGAGCTATATATAGCTCTTTCTACCACACTATCTCAGATACTTCTGATTCCACATTTCATTTAAGACTTAACTAGAGTTTTAAACCCTTTCATTTCTTCAATCATTGATAAAAATGAATAATTCAAGTTTCATTCAAATTAATCATTTTGGCTGACTGTTTTGACGTATATGATAAGTAAAAAGGCAGTAGGAACTAAAATGAACAGCGCAGTAGCAATAAGCGCAAGAATATTGACTTCCATAATCTCTTTGTTTTCTTCTTTCACAATAATTCGGGATACAATAATTCGGGATCTAATCCCATAGAGATGATAAAGTGGACTCCTATCAATTCAAAGGTATGAATTGCATCTTGATGATACTAACAATATTATGAATAACAATATCAAATAAATTTATCGTCGCGAATTGAAGAGTCTAACATAGTATAACATAGGAAGATCTTTTATCTATACTCAATATAAATGAAATAGAAAGAAAAATAGGATTCTTACTTACGGTTCTTTATGAAACAATTTCATGAATCTACTCATAAAAAGTTCCTAGATTTCTTATTCAATAGAATTCTATTGAATAAGAAAGAATTGAAAAAAAAAAAGAAAAATATAAATAGTAAATAGAAAGAAGAGCCATTCAACCATTCTGATTAAATTTATGAGCAGCACTCAGAGCCTCTAGTCAGTCTGAATACAAAGTATCTTCAGTTCTTTGTCACAATTATTCAATGAATTTACCATCAGCCTATCCAATCTAATTTCATCGCAAACAGAGTTAGTAGACACTACCTCAATATTAAGAAAGTTCTAGTTTAAAATAATTAGGGAGTCTTTATAGTCTTTTTTAGAATCCTTTCTTCAACCTTAGTAGCCAAAAAGGAGTGTCTCTTAGGAACCTTTGGATACCAAGATTTCCGACTTCTTACTTTCATAGTTCTGATACCCAGAATGAATTCTCACTATTTCTTTTATTTGATTCAATTCAGAATAGCCCAAATCAATCATTAATAAGATTGGGTTGCTTCAGATTTCTTGGTACCTTTTTGAGCCACACTCAGAACCCAGATTTTGAGAAAAAAGATGACAGGCTTTTATAGGCCCTACGAGTTCTCAAAATCAAGTATCAACAGACCTAGCCCTTGCCTATGCTTTTACGGGGCAAGAATTCGTCAAGTTCGATCAACAGGATTAATAAATTTCAAGTATTTTTTTGTTGATCAGGCGACACCCAGATTCGAACTGGGGATAAAGGATTTGCAGTCCCCCGCCTTACCACTTGGCCATGCCGCCAAATTCCATCCAAAATGGATAAAGATAAAGAAATTCTATAAAATTCTATAATTCTATAAAATTCTATAATTAGAATATAATTAGAATAATTATATTAATTATATATTATATTATATATTAATTATATTATATATAAATTATATATATATATATTCTTATACTTATATTCTATATATTTCTATTTCTTTCTATTTTCTATTTCTATTCCTTTCCTCATTTTGTTTTGATTTAAATTTTTTACTTTCTTAATTTCTTTTCTTTTTGGATCTTGAATCCCATTGTACTTATCCTTTTCCAAAAAAGAATTCCTCTTTTTTATTGGATCCTTTTTCTATCCTATCCTTTTCTTCGATTGATTTTATCTCAAAACACGCGTCGCTTAAAAACTTACCTTCTCTTTTCACTTTTCTATAGATTCGATAGATCTATAGAAAAGTGAAAAGATTCCCGGCCCCGGTCACAGACTGTAAAATGCAGGGCAATTTAGAATAATTCATTCTTGACTTCATTAACTATTTACTTAATTACTCTTTTACTCTTACTTACTTTGAATTAGCGAATAGCTCTTCATTTTGTATATCCATTTGTATTACCTTAATGGTTAATGGATGCAAAATCCAATTGATTTACGACTAATCATTATCAATTCTAATTATAAGAAAATATATGGTCATATGTAAACCCCAGAACAGAAATTTTTATACGTGAATACCGAACCCGGTTCTATTTCTTATGCACATATCCCTATATAGTACTTGAATATGAATAGAAGATAGACATTATGATAGAGTGCGACCTAACCTATGTTGCACCAAGTTCAATTATGATAAAAGATGTGATATACGGATAGCTAGATAGCTATATTGGCATGTACTTCCTAAAGATTACTCCTATGACTATATACGTAATACGTATGCAATTCCATTGTATTTTAGAAATTATACGATCAAAAAAAGATTTGCGAATTCCTTTTTGAACATTCAATTGCGTGTGCTAAAAAAAGGGGAAACTCTATGCTGTTCCTGATTCTTCTGTTTTTATCTCATTCATAGAGAGCAGATTGAATCCTTAATTCATTGAATTTTTATTTTTTTGTACCCTTGATCGTAATATCATAATAAAAGAATTAGGTATAAATTGAATCAATTTTGACATCCGATAAAAGACTCCATCAGCCTAAGTGACAGAATTTTTCCCAGGAATGCTTTATCAATTTCCATTTCTTTTTATTTGTACCTGGCTCAAGCTCAAATTTGAACTTGTATCAAAAATGCCCTCCATTTTTCTGTCTTGCTTCCGTTCATACGTATGATATATATGGATGGAGTTGACTCAAATTTTATGTGATTCAGTAAACAGAATATCCATTCCATCATTGCTAGATCAATCGGTAGGGTTCGATGAATAGTGAGCCAAGCCAATAATGGGATTTTTTCAATAAATAGGAAATTTCAGATTAAGATGCTCCAGAATGGAAATGAGGGAATGTCCACAATACCTGGATTTAGTCAGATACAATTTGAGGGATTTTGTAGGTTCATTAATAAGGGCTTGACGGAAGAATTTCATAAGTTTCAAAAAATTGAAGATAGAGATCAAGAAATTGAATTTCAATTATTTGTGGAAACATATCAATTGGTAGAGCCCTTGATAAAAGAAAGAGATGCTGTGTATGAATCACTCACATATTCTTCTGAATTATATGTCCCCGCGGTCTTAATTTGGAAAACCGGTAGAAATATGCAAGAACAAACCGTTTTTATTGGAAACATCCCTATAATGAATTCTTTTGGAACCTCTATAGTAAATGGAATATACCGAATTGTGATCAACCAAATATTGCAAAGTCCCGGTATTTACTACCGTTCAGAGTTGGAACATAACGGAATTTCTGTCTATACTTGTACTATAATATCGGATTGGGGGGGAAGGTCGGAATTAGAAATTGATAGAAAAGCAAGGATATGGGCCCGTGTAAGTAGAAAACAAAAAATATCTATTCTAGTTCTATCATCAGCTATGGGTTTGAATATAAGAGAAATTCTAGATAATGTTTGTTACCCTGAAATTTTCTTGTCTTTCCCGAATGATAAAGAGAAAAAAAAGATTGGGTCAAAAGAAAATGCTATTTTGGAATTTTATCAACAATTTGCTTGTGTAGGGGGGGATCCGGTATTTTCTGAGTCCTTATGCAAGGAATTACAAAAGAAATTTTTTCAACAAAGATGTGAATTAGGAAAGATTGGTCGACGAAATATGAACCGGAGACTTAATCTTGATATACCCCAAAACAATACATTCTTGTTACCACGAGATCTATTGGCTGCTGTGGATCATTTGATTGGAATGAAATTGGGAATGGGTACACTTGACGATATGAATCACTTGAGAAATAAACGTATTCGTTCTGTAGCAGATCTATTACAGGATCAATTCGGATTGGCTCTTGTTCGTTTAGAGAATACGGTTCGAGGAACTATATGTGGAGCAATCAGGCATAAATTGATACCGACTCCTCAAAATTTGGTAACTTCAACTTCATTAACAACTACTTATGAATCGTTTTTTGGCCTACACCCTTTATCTCAAGTTTTGGATCGAACTAATCCGTTGACACAAATCGTTCATGGGCGAAAATGGAGTTATTTGGGTCCTGGAGGATTGACGGGGCGAACTGCTAGTTTTCGGATACGAGATATCCACCCGAGTCACTATGGACGTATTTGCCCAATCGACACGTCCGAAGGAATCAATGTTGGACTTATTGGATCATTAGCTATTCATGTGAAGGTTGGTTATTGGGGATCTATAGAGAGTCCGTTTTATGAATTATCTGATAGATCAAAAAATGCACAGATGGTTTATTTATCACCAAATAGAGATGAATATTATATGGTAGCAGCAGGAAATTCTTTGGCCTTGAATCGGGGTATTCAAGAACAACAGGTTGTTCCAGCTCGATATCGTCAAGAATTCCTGACTATTGCATGGGAAGAGATTCATCTTAGAAGCATTTTTCCTTTCCAATATTTTTCTATTGGAGCTTCCCTCATTCCTTTTATCGAGCATAATGATGCGAATCGAGCTTTAATGAGTTCTAATATGCAGCGCCAAGCAGTTCCCCTTTCTCGGTCCGAGAAGTGCATTGTTGGAACTGGGTTGGAAGGCCAAACGGCTCTAGATTCGGGGATTTCAGCTATAGCCGAACGCAAGGGAAAAATCATTTATACTGATACTCAAAAGATCATTTTCTCAAGTAATGGGGATACTATAAGCATTCCATTAGTTATGTATCAACGTTCCAACAAAAATACTTGTATGCATCAAAAAACTCAGGTTCAGCGGGGTAAATACATTAAAAAGGGACAAATTCTAGCGGACGGTGCGGCTACAGCTGGTGGGGAACTCGCTTTAGGAAAAAATGTATTAGTAGCTTATATGCCATGGGAAGGTTACAATTTTGAAGATGCAGTACTAATTAGCGAACGTCTGGTCTATGAAGATATTTATACTTCTTTTCACATCCGGAAATATGAAATTCAGACTCATGTAACAAGCCAAGGTCCTGAAAGAATCACTAAGGATATCCCGCATTTAGAGGCTCGTTTACTCCAAAATTTAGACAGAAATGGAATTGTGATGCTGGGATCTTGGATAGAAACAGGTGATATCTTAGTAGGTAAATTAACACCTCAGACAGCGAGCGAATCGTCATATGCTCCGGAGGATAGATTATTACGAGCTATACTTGGTATTCAGGTATCCACTTCAAAAGAAACTTCTCTAAGACTACCTATAGGAGGAAGGGGTCGAGTTATTGATGTGAGATGGATCCATAGAAAGGGAGTTTCCAATTCTAATCCAGAAAAGATTCGTGTATATATTTCACAGAAACGTGAAATCAAAGTAGGTGATAAAGTAGCTGGAAGGCATGGGAATAAGGGTATAATTTCTAAGATTTTGTCTAGACAAGATATGCCCTATTTGCAAGATGGAACGCCCGTTGATATGGTATTCAACCCATTAGGAGTCCCCTCACGAATGAATGTGGGACAGATATTTGAATGTTCGCTCGGGTTAGCGGGGGATCTCCTAAATAAACATTATAGAATAGGACCTTTTGATGAGAGATATGAGCAAGAGGCCTCAAGAAAACTAGTGTTTTCTGAATTATATGAAGCCAGTAAGAAAACAAAAAATCCATGGGTATTTGAACCCGAATACCCGGGAAAAAGCAGAATATTTGATGGAAGAACGGGAGATCTTTTTGAACAACCTGTTCTAATAGGAAAGTCCTATATCCTAAAATTAATTCATCAAGTTGATGATAAAATCCATGGACGTTCCAGTGGGCATTACGCACTTGTTACACAACAACCCCTTAGAGGGAGGGCCAAACAAGGGGGACAAAGAGTAGGAGAAATGGAAGTTTGGGCTCTAGAGGGATTTGGTGTTGCTCATATTTTACAAGAGATGCTTACTTATAAATCTGATCATATTAGAGCTCGTCAGGAAGTACTTGGTGCTACGATTATTGGAGCAACAGTACCTAATCCAGAGGGTGCTCCAGAATCTTTTCGATTGCTCGTTCGAGAACTACGATCTTTGTCCCTGGAACTGAATCATTTCCTTGTATCTGAAAAGAACTTTCAGATGGACAGGAAGGAAGCTTGATCTCAATGAATCAGAATTTCTATTCTATGATCGACCAGTATAAACATCAACAACTTCGAATTGGACCAGTTTCCCCTCAACAAATCATGGCTTGGGCAAAAAAAATTTTACCCAATGGAGAGATAGTCGGAGAGGTGACAAAACCCTATACTTTTCATTATAAAACTAATAAACCGGAGAAAGATGGATTGTTTTGTGAAAGAATTTTCGGACCCATAAAAAGTGGGATTTGTGCTTGTGGAAATTACCGAGGGATTGGGACTGAAAAAGAAGACCCGAAATTTTGTGAAGAATGCGGAGTGGAATTTGTTGATTCTCGGATACGAAGGTACCAAATGGGATACGTCAAACTGACATGTCCAGTGACTCATGTGTGGTATTTGAAACGTCTTCCTAGTTATATTGCGAATATTTTAGATAAGCCCCTTAGGGAATTAGAGGGCCTAGTATATTGCGATGTGTGATTTGATCAAAATTTTCATTTGACAGATTTAGACTGAGAAACTGTCATCCCATTTAATTTGATTGGGATGCCCCCGGCTCTGACATGTATCTTGGGAGGAGGAACATGAAGCTCAGAATTATGGGTGCATTCAAGACTTCAAAATGTAAGAAAAGGGGAATTGATCCATGGTCTGATTCTGTAACAGATAATATAGGAATAGTTAGTTATACCTCGTGAAAAAAGACTTTTTGTGGAATTATACATTCCATTTCTTTGAGAAAGAAATTCTGTTCAGGCAAGCGCAAGCGAATATAGCATGGTTACAGGAGCTTATCTATCGCATATATGCTTCAAGGGATATCATGCACATAACCATCGAGGTGAGTAGAGACCTAAAAAAGATCAAATGGAACAATACAATATATAGACAAAGAAATCCTTTACGAGTCCCAAAATATTCCTTTCAGGGGATTCATCATTTGAGGGGAAGTAGACTACTCA